ATTGCATTGCTGGAACAAAACAATATCGGATTCTGAAATCAAGGAAAGATATTGAAAAATCTATTTTCGAAATATAATATACTTTTTTATATGTATTGGAAAAGAATAGCGATTTATTCCTATGCAGCATCCATTAACAAGAAGAGAAAATAAGAAATATCGAATATCGACAAATTCTTGTCTTGTGTGGTTTAAGGAAAAAAACCGCTTTCCACAATTTAATATATATCATCGAATTTAAATATCAGAATAGCTGATATAGTCATGATTCAAGGGGTCAGGTCCACTTACATTTTTTTAATATTAACACTATCCGTATTATCCGCTGAAAAAAAAAAGAAGACTAAGACTTGATTTTCATGAAAAAGCCCTTTATCGGATTTGAACCGATGACTTACGCCTTACCATGGCGTTACTCTACCACTGAGTTAAAAGGGCCCTATTCAATTCATGAATTAACCATTTTATATTATGAGTCTACTACATATATACATATATGCAGTAGACTCATAATGGACAAAAAATTTGTATTTACCTAGAAAGTGGGTAAAATTTTTCTCGTTTTTGCATTTTATGGCTTAGTGCGAGATAGTGATAGGCATATTATATTGCATCTCAACGATAAACGAAGCAATGAGTGAAAATGGAAGAAAATAAATGAAATGAAACTAAATGGGGTTTTACCTCCCCTACCCCTTTTTTCTGTCCGGCTAACCATTGCCTGAACTGAAGGAATCCTATACTTCCTTTCGTTATATCGAATAGTATGGGATGCTTCATGAATGAAGCATCAACCCCCCCAAAAATGTTATGATTCTATAGAATCATAACATAGAAAGACTCTTCGGATCTAGCCATACCATTAGATTATATTGACAATTCCAAAAAACTGTTCATACTATCATCATAGTATGATGACGGTCGGGCGGATATGCCCCCATCGTCTAGTGGTTTAGGACATCTCTCTTTCAAGGAGGCAACGGGGATTCGACTTCCCCTGGGGGTAGGGTACTACAAAAGGAAGTTGATCATGGATTATCAATAAGCCTAGAATGAATTCTTCCTGGGTCGATGCCCGAGCGGTTAATGGGGACGGACTGTAAATTCGTTGGCGACATGTCTACGCTGGTTCAAATCCAGCTCGGCCCAAAAAATCACCGTTCCATGAGTATAATATAACCAATTTGTCCTACAGAAAAGAAATGCTTGATCCGCAGAAATGAAGGAAAAGGGTCAATTTTTTGCTCTATTTATATTTTTTTCTCATCTCATTGAAAGGTTGATTATCCACTTTAACAATAAAAAAAAAGAATCACTAGTTACTAATAATCCGCGGCACTCTCACTAAATAAAGCCCGTGTTTATGTGGATATGATATCACTATATCATTCGTGTATCTGTTACGTTACAACATGACAATTCTTATGAAACCATAAGAATATGTATGCTATACACCTTGCTGGGATTGTAGTTCAATTGGTCAGAGCACCGCCCTGTCAAGGCGGAAGCTGCGGGTTCGAGCCCCGTCAGTCCCGAACTAGGATCCGATGAATTTCTCAATTCATTTCTCTATTTTTCGCGAAAAGGAAGAGGGGGAGCCGAATCGAATCCCCGGTGCGGGGAGGGGAATTTTTTTTCTTTTGTTTCGCATTTATCATCAGATAAATATGGGAATTTCCATTTCTTTTCCGAGTTCTTTCCCTAGTACTGATTGATAAGGGAGAGACATATGTCGATTGGTACAATCGGTAGTATTGCTATATTCAGTATTTTTTGTTCAAATATTTGATTTTTTATACTAAATCCTTTATTTTTCCATCTCACTTATACTGTTTGTATCTGTGTATGACCCAGACAATACCAGTCATATGATACCTCATAATTTTATGTACATAATTCTATGTATATGTATGTATTAAGTGGGGAAGTTGTATAAAGAAGATAGCTAATAGGTTATGTTATAGAAAAGAAAAAGTGGAAAAAGGGTATGAAAATCTAATGATTGATGTGTATTTCTGATCAAATCAAAAATGATATTTTTGATTTAGTATGATAAAAGATCTTTCCTTTCTATGTTATACTACTACTATATTATTGAATTTTCGACGATGAATTGATTTGATAGATCAGAAATTGTTATTCATAATATTGATCTGATTCAGTATCATCGGGATGCAATTAATCCCGTTGAATTTGCAGGAGTCAAATTTATCATCTCTATGGGATTAGATCCCGAGTTATTGCGAAACAAAAGAAGATTGGATTATGGAAGTAAATATTCTCGCACTTATTGCTACTGCACTGTTCATTCTAGTTCCTACTGCTTTTTTACTTATCATCTATGTAAAAACAGTCAGCCAAAATGATTAATTTGAATGAAACTTGAATTATTATTAGTTCTTATCGATGATTCAAGAAATGAAAGAAAGGGATTCAAACTCTAAATCTTAAATGAAATGATTAGGCTGGAATCAGAAGTATCGTAGTAAGTATCTAAGCTGGTGTGGTAGAAAGAACTATATATATAGTTCTTTCTACCACACCAGCTATAGTATTGTTTTTATTATTATTATATATAGATCAAATTACAATATGTATGTACATATATTAGATGTACATACAGATAGCACTCTATTTCTTTTAGTTTGATTTCCCATCTCAAGAAGTCATTGATTGAACAATTAACGGATGATCCACGGAGTTAAGTTATACAGTAACTTCTTCGGATTTGTAAAAGGAGTAGAGCAGACCCTGTCCATTTTTCATGCTTAAACATGAGATGAATCAAAAAAAGCATAAAAACTTTTCTAGTAGTCTAAAACAAATGTTAAATGTATGATATGTGGATCGCTCAACAGAAGAAAGATCTAATTTTATTATGTGTCGGATCTCTTTGGCCAATTACTAATCGCTTCGTTTCCGATAGAAAGAAAATATGTATTGTCGTAATAGCAGAACGACTTTCTTTTAGAAAGGTAAAAGAAAAAGGGAAATAAATAAAGAAAAAAAATAGTATTAGTTTTTCTTATTGTAATATCCATAATTATGATAAGAGCTGATTCACTAAAATAGAATATTTAGGAAAAATTAGGTTGGAAAAAATCGCCTATCATGCATGGTAATCATTCATTACTGTATTCCAGTACAATTTGGAAGACATTTTTCTTTTTTTAGGGCTTCGCAAAATGATCAATAAAGAATTGATACGATTCGATTGAGCAATTAGTAGTGCCCAGCCCTAGAGTCCACTCCTTCCCCATACTACAAGTGAAAGGGAAAATGTAAAGACTACCATTAAAGCAGCCCAAGCAAGACTTACTATATCCATGTGAATTATGTCCTCTATTTCTATGAAGGAATTATTCTATTATTGATTAATAATCATAGCGGAATCAATGGCGCAGAGTCAAAATAGGTAAGACTATTTATTGATGAACCAATTCAATGAATACACTCGTAACAAGTTTCTCTATTTTAGGGTTTCTGGTAAAATCAGGAAGCATTTAGTACAAATACGATGATACACACGCCTTTTCCTTGGAAATATAAAAGGAATGCTTCTATATGGAGCATGTAAGAATAGTAAGACCTATTGTTTGTTTTGATATTAATGCCTTTCCTTACTAAGCAAAAAGCATAAAAATATACCATCACGATAGATAACTATCTATCAGATACCTCTATTTCCTATTTGATCTAAGCTTACTGTCCTTCTTTCTGTGAAAGAATCAGGAGAACCCACCACCACTATTAATTAATACATTCTTTTTTTTTTACTTTAACCTTTACTCTTTTAATATAAGAGATCTTGTTATTATAGTCTTTCGTATAATCTCTTCTTCAATTCTAGTAGCAAAAACAGAGTGTCCCTTAGGAACCTTTGGATACCGAGATTTCCGACCTTAGTTCTGAATCCCGGAATTGACTCTCACCATTTATTTGATTCAATTGAAAAATCAAATAAATGGTGAGAGTCAATCATTAAATTAATAAATGAGAGTTGCTTCATCCCTATTGATACCGATTTGGGCTACGCCTAAATTTTGAGAAAAAAAAAATGACAGTCTTTTAGAAAACCTACGCCATGGGTTATCAAAATCGAGTATTGACACGCCCACTTAGTCCTTTGCCTCTGCTTCTTGCGGAGCAAGAATTCGTCGAATTAGATCGGCACAAGATAGGAAAGAAATAAAAAATCTTTTGTTGATCAGGCGACACCCGGATTTGAACTGGGGATAAAGGATTTGCAGTCCCCCGCCTTACCACTTGGCCATGCCGCCAAATTCGGTCAAAAATGGATAAAAATATTATCTATATTCTAATTCTATTACTCACTCCTTTTTTTATCTTGAATACCATTGTACCTATCCTTTTCAAAAAAGAAATTCCTGTTTTTTATTGGATCTAGTTTAGATTCTTCTCTTCGATTGATTGTATCTTAAAATATACATCGCTTAAAAACATCCCTTCTCCTTTCTATTGAGAGTAGAAAAAATGGATTTCTGGTCACAGACTGCAAAATTCAGGACAAATTGGAACCATTAACAATTTACTTTGAATTAGCGAACGATTCCTCCATTTTTATCTCCAATGAAATTTTGTTTCATTGAATGGCAAAAGAAAATCAAATTGATTTATGACTAATCAGTATTCATTTTTTTTTCAATAATCAATCCTTTTCAATTTCAATTATAATAACATATATGTGTATATGTAAACCCCAGAACAGAAATTGTTACCCAGATACCAAACCTGATCTCTCTCTTATGTACATATCCCTATAGAGAATCCTCCTGTTTCAATTTTTCATTGAATATATTGAATAGAAAATACAAATTTTTACGGAGTGTGACTAATGTTGTCCCAAGTGAAATTACAATAAAAGATGTGATATATGGATAAAATGGATAGCCGTATCAGCATGTACTTAATAAAATAAATACAATAAATACTATTCTTATTATATTTTATATTTATATTACGCAATTCAATCATATTCT